TTGGACTAATCATATAAATAGTTGTATTGACAGTTATCTTGATTCTCAACTACGCATTGATGCTTACATTGTAAGTAGTAGTGACAATTATAGTGATAGTTACATTTATGGTGAAAATCGAAATAGTAGTGAAAGCGAGAGTTCCAGTATAAGGAATACGGGTGATTTAACTATAAGAGAAAGTTATAATAATCTCGATGTAACTAAAAAATACAGGCATTTGTGGGTTCAATGCGAAAAGTGTTATGGATTAAATTATAAGAAAATTTTGAAGTCAAAAATGAATATTTGTGAACAATGTGGATATTATTTGAAAATGAGTAGTTCAGAGAGAATCGAACTTTTGATTGATCCAGGCACTTGGGATCCTATGGATGAAGACATGGTATCTCTGGATCCCATTGAATTTCATTCGGAGGAGGAACCATATAAAGATCGTATTGATTCTTATCAAAGAAAGACAGGGTTAACTGAGGCTGTTCAAACAGGTATAGGCCAACTAAATGGTATCCCCGTCGCAATTGGGGTTATGGATTTTCAGTTTATGGGGGGTAGTATGGGATCTGTAGTCGGAGAGAAAATTACCCGTTTGGTCGAGTATGCTACCAAAAAATTTATACCTCTTGTTATAGTGTGTGCTTCTGGGGGTGCACGTATGCAAGAAGGAAGTTTGAGCTTGATGCAAATGGCTAAAATATCTTCTGCTTTATACGATTATCAATCAAATAAAAAACTATTTTATGTACCAATTCTTACATCTCCGACTACGGGTGGGGTGACAGCTAGTTTTGGTATGTTGGGGGATATCATTATTGCCGAACCCAATGCCTACATTGCATTTGCGGGTAAAAGAGTAATTGAACAAACATTGAATAAAACAGTACCCGAAGGGTCACAAGCGGCTGAATATTTATTCCAGAAGGGCTTATTCGATCTAATTGTACCACGTAATCTTTTAAAAAGCGTTCTGAGTGAGTTATTTCAACTCCACGCCTTTTTTCCTTTTAATCAAAATTAAAAGACTATTCCGTTTAATTTGTTTTTTTTAGTAAACACGTAGTTAGCTTATCGGAATCAAAAAAAGAAGAACAATTTTTTTGGGGGTGACTTAAGATCTATAAGATCAAATTCTAGAAATAATCACCAGTTGCATATAATTTTTCTTTTTTTACTAAATATTCATGATTATGAATCAGCAAGCCTCTATAAAAGAATGAATTATTGCTTTTGTGAAATTAGGCGAAGTTCTTCTTACGTATGTATTATCTAAATAAAATAATAAATTCAAATATAGAAAATATATAATTGTGTATTTTTCTATATTTGAATTTTTACTAAGAAGTCTAGAAATCTTTCAGTAATTTGTAAAAAACCTTTTCTTTATTAAATTAGAAGACAAGAACAAACAAAAAATAATAATCAACTAAATTTTCATACATATTTTTCGTGTCGAAAGATGAATAAGTCCATTTATTTAGTTCTACATTCCTTGCACTTATTATATATACTCATTTAGAGATATACTTCGATCTATATGAAAATGAAAGTTTCATAATTACAAAAATAGTAATTAGAATCGTATTAATAAGGAATTTTCATTTTATAATGAAAATTATTACAAGATATCTTTATAACAATAGAAACAATATAATAATAACAGGTACAAATAGTAAATTAAATCGAGGTATTCATTCTATGATAACTTTCAACTTTCCCTCTATTTTTGTGCCTTTAGTGGGCCTAGTATTTCCGGCCATGGCAATGGCTTCTTTATTTCTTTATGTTCAAAAAAACAAGATTGTTTAGATCTCTGATAGGACTAAATCTCATTATCTTTTTTTTTGAACTTAGATAAAATAAATATCTATTTATTTGAGTATGGTATAACATGGGGTTTCCGCTTAATAGAAATAGAACATACATAAATCAAAGAGTTCTTATACATACAGAAAATGCTATATGGGTAAATTTCTTCTAGCTATTTTCAACTAGAATAAGGATTGGCGGATGTCGGAAATGGAAGGTCTATGTATTAATATGTATGCCGATATCCTTACCTTAGTGGGGCCATAAAGTGAAGAGGCATTTTTCCATCTAAACCCCATTTTATGAATTTTTCCTAAGGGTTCACATCAAAATAGTGCTAGTTGATGAGAGTTATTTCGGAAACAAAATACAGTAAAGTCAAATTCATTGGGCTATGCTCTCAATTCCAATAAAATGAAATCAGATCAAGTATGAGTTGGCGATCAGAACATATATGGATAGAACTTATAAGGGGGTCTCGAAAAAGAAGTAATTTTTCCTGGGCCATTATCCTTTTTTTAGGTTCATCAGGCTTCTTATTGGTTGGAACTTCCAGTTATCTTGGTAAAAATTTGATATCTTTATTTCCATCTCAACAAATCATTTTTTTTCCACAAGGGCTCGTAATGTCTTTTTATGGGTTCGCGGGTCTTTTTATTAGCGCCTACTTATGGTGTACAATTTCGTGGAATGT